GGACACGTAACGGATCTTGAAGTACTATTTCTGCATCCCCCTGACCAAATCCACCCACATTAGGGTTACTCGTTAATGGTTGATCAAGTTTGATAGATTCACCCTCTGAAACAAAAAGTTCTGGTCCCGGAGGTATAATATCAATCACTTCACGCCCATCCGATGCATTCAATATGGTTATTTCGTATCCCCCCTTTTCTTTTCGTATGATTTTGCTTACTATACCCGCTGCTGTAGCATTATAAACATTATTATTACTCTTGCTCCCGTCGGGATAAATCTGACCCCTTCCCCTGTTCCCGCCTACGTATATGGGATATTTTAAGAAGTGAACATCTCTCTTAGTAGCGGGATCCGGGGAAAGAATAGGAAAGGTGATTTCGCTATATTTCTGACCAGGAACAGGGCCCACTACAAGAATATTTTTTTTAGTAGGGCGATAGCTTTGAAAAGACAGATTGCCTATCTTTTCTTTAATCTCAGGCGAAATACGATCGGGGGGGGCCAATTCAAACCCCTCTGGTAAAATAAGAACAGCCCCCACATTCAATGATCCCCTTTTACCATTAGCAAGAACTTGTTTCACCTGCATATCATAAGGAATTCGAACAACTGCTTCAAATACAGTATCAGGAAGTACCGCTTGTGGAACCTCGATATCCACGGGCTTATTAGCTAAATGGCAATTGGCACATACAATACGACCAGTTGCTTCTCGCGGATTTTCATAACCCTGCTGTGCAAAAATGGGGTATGCGTTTGAAATGGGTGCTCGAATTATTATATATACCATGAGCGATACGGAAATGGATCGAGTAATCTCTTCTTTTATCCAAGAAAGGACATTTTTAGTTTGCATGGTCCAATCATTGATCCTGAAAATTTCTACAATAAATTTTGGTAGGTCGCTCGTACAGTTCCCTATCCACGATTCTGCTATTTATTGAAATAACTTTACTGGAATATTAGGAAGAATCTCCGAAAATACAAAAAAATAATTAAGTAAAAATTTTAATGTTTAGCTTTTGTACAAAGTACGTTATAATGGCACCGGGGGATCATTTTTTCAGTCATTCATTGAATGATAAATCACTACAAGTGACGGAGATACACGATTTAAATAACGGAAAATCCAATATTTTAAAAAGGTATCTAGAATGACTGGAAAAGTGGAAACAAGACCGGATAGAATTTGTTCATTATGAGCAAATCCAAAATCTTTATAGACAGAACCAATCATTAGTTCCCAACCATGAGGCGAATGAAATCCTATACATAAATCAGTTAATAAAAGAATAGAAAAAGCTTTTATTGTGTCGCTTAAGTTATATAGGAATTCTTGAACCCAAGAGTTAAGAATAAGAAGTTCTTGATTACATATAATAGAATAACCACTTAGCATAACGAAACAGATTATATTTGTCGAGAAGTTCAAAATCGTATGGATACAATCCTGATTGTGCGTCTTGATCAATTGGACCATTTCTTTGTAGATTCCGATACGAAGGTTTTGTAAACGTGTTTCCGGGTATTCCTTTATCATTTCATCCAAGAGGACCAATTCCTCCAATTCTATGAATTTTTGTAGGATACTCTTTTCGTGAATATCAGTCAAGAAAATTTCGGATTGTCTAGTATTCCACGAATTAGGAACCCAAGATTCCAGACTTTTCTTAAATGAGAAAGAGATCCACCAGGGCAAAAATACTATAGATGTAAGATAAAGAAGGGGAATCAATGCTTTCTTTTTTGCCATTTTTCATTTTTCGTCTTTAATGAATTCACCTTCATCCCATTCGTCAACTCTATTAATATTTCTATCAAATCTAAGTTCTATCACAAATCATAGAGAAATCTATTCCTCCGTTTTTTATTTGTGATTCGGGAGTTAGTCCTTGAATTTAGAAAGAATAATAGAAAAAAAAAAAACAGTCCACTTCAAATTCGAATGAAGGAAAAAAATATTGTATTGTTTCCAAAGATATCAATTGATAAAATTCGAAGCAATTAGCGCTTTCGATGAATGCACGAAAGAGGGCCACTTCAAGTAATGAATATTTTAGTCAGATTTCGAAACGAAAAAACGCCCTTTCTATCATCTATCCAAATATCCAATATTTCGAAAAAAAAAATTCAAGAATTTTTTCTGTTTTTTTTTTTTTAATTTGAAAAAGTATTCATTTTTCAGTTCATTTTTTTTCTTTTTCAAAATCCTTCAATTGGTACACGCAAAAAAGAGGCCAATTCCGCCGCTTTTTGTTCCATTTCTCGTGGAGTCAAATTCTCATCAGTACGAGTCAAGGGAATGGACCCCTGTCCTCCGATTTCCATATAAAGGACACGACGAGTATAAATACCCTCTTTAACTTCTATTCTGATAGACTGAATGTCTTTCATAAGGAATCGGAGAAAAATACGACGATTTTTTCCCGGAAATCCCCAGCGAAAAATACAAACTATTCCTTGTTTTCTATCGAATCGATCATAACCACTACCTACACTCCACGAAATTGTACACCACAAATAGAAGCTAATAAAGAGACCCGCGATTCCATAGAACGACATCACGATCCCTTGTGGAAAAAAAAGCATTTGCTGAGACGGAAATAAAGGTATCCAATTTCGACCGAGATAACTGGAAGTTCCAACCAATAAGAACCCTAATGAACCTAAAAAAAGGATAAAGGCCCAACAGAAATTACTTGTTTTTCGAGACCCTGTTCGAAGTTCTATCCATATACGTTCTGATCGCCAACCCATACTAGATCCAGTTGTATTTTATTGGAATTGGGAGAATAACAATAACCCAAAAAAATTGGAGTTTCCTTTTTTGGTTTCCCGAAGTAACGCTCATCAACTAGTACTATTCTGATGTAAACCTTGGGGAGTAATTCATCGAATTTGTTAATAGATCTAAGAATAGATGAGATTTGTCCCTACTGCCCGTATCTAAAAAATCTTGTTTTTTTGAACATAAATAAATAACGAAGCCATTGCAAGTGCCGGAAATACTAGGCCCACTAAAGGCACAAAAACAGAAGGTAAGTTGCTGAGAGTTGTCATAGAATGGGTACCCCGATTGAATTATTTGTACCTGTTAAGTTTTTGTTGTTATATTAACATTTTGGTTCGATATTATAAAGATCTTTTTTAGAATTCATGTAGAATTATACTCATATATAATTCTACGAAATATATCCACTATATATCTAAATAGATCTAAGTATTAAGTATATATAGTGGATATATGTATATTCTAAAATATTAGAAAAATAAATAAAAAAGAAATTTCTAGTTAGTATATAGAAATAGAATATAAAATTATATAGAAATAAAAAATATAGAAATAAGAATATAGAAAGAAGGGAAGAACGAAATCCTTTTTCTTCCTCTTGCCTAAATTCAAAGAATTTGCTTTTTTATAGAGTTTTCCTGGTTAGTAATCAGAAAAATAGGAATATTACTAATCGGGAAAAGAGGAATATCGATAAAAAAAAAATAATCCACATCACATGATTCTTTCTGCAGTTAAATCTTATGTTACACCAAAGAAAAATTCATTATTTGGATTTTGAATTTGATTGCCATAAACTAATCCTATAAACTAAATAATTACTCGCTCGTCACAAAAAAAATTTAAAGCTCTACTTGATTTTATTTTGAGTCAAAGGAAAAAAAGCATGTAGCTGAAATAACTCACTCAAAACGCCCTTTAAAGGATTACGCGGTACGATTGAATCGAATAAGCCCTTATGGAATAAATATTCAGCCGCTTGTGAACCTTCCGGTACTGTCTTATTTAATGTTTGTTCAATTACTCTTTTACCCGCAAATGCAATGTAGGCATTGGGTTCGGCGATAATGATATCCCCCAACATACCAAAACTAGCGGTTACCCCACCAGTAGTAGGAGATGTAAGGATCGATACATAGAATAACTTTTTATTTGCTTGATAATCATATAAAGCAGAAGATATTTTAGCCATTTGCATCAAACTCAAACTTCCTTCTTGCATACGTGCTCCTCCGGAAGCACACACTAGAATAAGAGGTAAAAATTGATTGGCAGCATATTCGATCAAACGGGTGATTTTCTCACCTACTACAGATCCCATACTGCCCCCCATAAACTGAAAATCCATAACCCCAATTGATACGGGAATACCATTTAGTTGACCTGTGCCTGTTTGAACAGCCTCGGTTAATCCTGTCTTTCTTTGATATGAATCAATACGATCTTTATACGGCTCCTCCTCCGAATGAAATTCAATGGGATCCAGAGAGACCATGTCTTCATACATAGGATTCCAAGTACCTGGATCAATCGAAAATTCGATTCGATCTGAACTGCTCATTTTCAAATGATATCCACATTGTTCACAAATATTCATTTTGGATTTCCAAAATTTTTTATAATTTAATCCATAACAATTTTCGCATTGAACCCACAAATGACTGTATTTTTGAGTCTCATATAGATCATTAGAACCTTCTCTTATAGTTAAAGCACTATCATTTGTGTTGCTAGTTATTATACTTATACTGGAACTCTCGCTTTCACTACTGTTTCTGCCCGGACTACAAATGGAACTATAAATGTAACTCTTGTCACTATCACTTAAAATGGAACTATCAATACCAGTTTGAGAACGAAGATAACTGTCAACACTACTATGAATGTGATTATTCCAAGTATATTTAGTATCATACATGTAACGATCATAGTGAGTCTCGTCACTCTTAGAGACATTATTCAGATAACTAAAATTCTTATAACTATAAAAAGAACTTTCTGGTTCACTTAGAAAAGAATGATCATTGTCAATCTCAAAATTTTGATTTTCAATATCCAAATATATGGAATAATTGCCCCTATTACTATCCCTAACGAAAAAAGTTTCATCAGATATGAGACTCCGAATGTCACTGACGCCGACTAAATAATCAACATTACTGTAACTTGAATTGTCACTATCACTCCAACCATGAATGTTTTTATC